GGAGAGGAAGATGCATCGTGGGTTGACGTATAGTGCGACTTGTCAGATATATTGGGTCATATGGTATTTCCCCGTTCTCTTCCCCGATCGAGATATCCTCTCTTTCGCCCAAGAAAAATTGATCGAACCATCAAAAATTTGGAGCGTGAAATAAAGTGCAATTAAATCTATTTTTTAGGGGGGTATACAGATTACAATTATTAATTAGAATAATTTATGGTTGGCTTGGTTAGATCAATAAATTGAAGTATCAGGCTCCGTTTAGAACAAAAAGAAATTCGTAATATATTTACCACTTAATTCAGATTGGAAATAGAAATGATTTCAAGTCGTTAATGAAAATTAATTTCATTAATCGAGTAATATGATGAATGCGTTGAATATTTCATATTTGGCGGGAGACATGAAATAAATTCAAAAGGGGGAAGTCGTATCAAAAAGACGTGGTATTGGGGCATTTGTCCTATATGTGCAAATCCAAATCGGGCGTATCTTTACTCGGAGTAGAGCATAAACCTAAAAAAATGGAAGAAGACCCTTCGGGAACAAGAAAATTACATCGTGATTAGGGTTGATCCCGATGAAACAATACATCAATGAGAAGTTAATCTGATAAGTTTAGTGAATTTTTTTTATAGTTTTTATTTATTATAGAAACATAACGGGCCAAAACTCCTATTTCTTGAAAAATGAAAGCTAGAATCTACACATTGATTCTTTTTTTTCACGATTTGTGTTGAACCGTATGCATCAAAAGGTGCATGTACGGTTCCTAAGGGATACAATTTTATCCCAATCAACCGACTTTATCGAGAAAGATTACTTTTTTTAGGCCAAGGGGTTGATAGTGAGATCTCGAATCAACTTATTGGTCTTATGATATATCTCAGTATAGAGAATGATACAAAAGATCTGTATTTGTTTATAAACTCTCCCGGTGGATGGGTAATACCCGGAATAGCTATTTATGATACTATGCAATTTGTGCGACCAGATATACAAACAGTATGTATGGGATTAGCTGCTTCAATGGGATCTTTTATTCTGGTCGGAGGGGCAATTACCAAACGTCTAGCATTCCCTCACGCTTGGCGCCAATGAGTTTTTTAATTTGAGAGACAAAAAGAAGAGGACTATGCCTTCGCGATATATGAATATTGAGTAATAATAGCATGGCACTTCGAATTCGATATGAGAATTTTTTATTTTTCAAAAAAAAAACTTACATTATGTATCGAAGGAGTAGTATGAGATAAAGGATATTCCAAATTCGATCTAATCTATTGGGAAACCCATTTTAGCGTCACAAACTTTTTTGTTTTGAGCTCTTAACAATATTTATGAAAATCAATATTATTTTGATTTGAAAAAAAGAAACTTTGGGATTGCTAAATAACAGACGAAATCAATATATAAAGCAACGGAGCCATCATAGTATTTTTTTTACTCAAAAATAAAGGGTGGTTGGGGGATCATTTACCTATGTGAATCTGATATACTTTAAATATTCATTTTCTATTTCTTCGATGTAAGATAAAAAAAAGGGAAAAGTGAATTCCATTGTAGAGCCGTATGCAATGCGCAAAAAATGCCCGTACGGTTGTTCAATTCTATCTTAGATTTTTCTCTATCTCTTCGACTTTGATCATGCGAGATAGAAGAACTATTTATAATGTTAGATCATCAGGGTAATGATCCATCAACCTGCTAGTTCTTATTACGAGGCACAGGCGGGAGAATTTATCCTGGAGGCGGAAGAACTACTGAAACTGCGCGAAACCATCACAAGGGTTTATGTACAAAGAACGGGCAAACCCTTATGGGTTGTTTCGGAAGACATGGAAAGAGATGTTTTTATGTCAGCAACAGAAGCCCAAACTTATGGAATTGTTGATCTTGTAGCGGTTGAGTAAAAAATAATAGGGACTTCACGCAAATCCGCGATTTTCTATTTTATCTTCTTACTGGGTTTATTTAATGTATTTAATGTTCATTTAATGTTCTATTAATATAGAAATGTAAAAATGATTCAGAATTGTCCGGTTAGGATTGATCTAAACCAGCTCATTATGTATATAATTCAACATGCCAACGATTAAACAACTTATTAGAAACACAAGACAGCCAATCAAAAATGTCACAAAATCCCCCGCTCTTGGGGGATGTCCTCAGAGGAGAGGAACATGTACTAGGGTGTATGTGCGACTCGTTCAGATCATGGAAAAAGCAAAAAAAAAGATCTATTTTATGGTTTCCATTGGTGCAAATCCAATCATTTTCTAGTCCATTTTAAATTTCAAATGAGAAAGAATTCCCATTGGTAGCAAATGGTATCCATTAAGCAGGGTATTTAAAAAAGCATAAAGATTGTGCTCTTAACTCTTGTAAGAACGGACTAACAGGGTCAGCTACTCAGTCAATCTTCATAATGAAATACCGTTACTGTATAGGTAGGTCTCATTGTGAAAGACCTATTACTGGATAATTCAGGGTAGAGCCAAAGAGTGTGAACTGTACAAGTTCACAATAACATTGATTAAATGAGGAATAAGGGCTCCGGTGTATAGAGAGGACCTCACCGTTTAAGAAATAACCATAGAAACGATGGAACCCACTATACCCATTTCTATTTAATACTTTTTTTTTGATACCTATTATTAATTTCTTATTTCGAGGTTAAAAGCCTAGAAAAAAAAAGAAAAAATCGTGGTCGGGAAGGTTATAGTAGCAAAAGTCATTGGAATTTTTATTTTATACACTGGAATAATCCGTTTTGTTATTAATAGACTAGGAAAAGGGAAAGAAATAACTAAAAGAAATCAATTAGTTATTCATCAAAGTTTCATTTATTCAATGACCAGAATTAAACGGGGATATATAGCTCGAAGACGTAGAACAAAAATTCGTTTATTTGCATCAAGCTTTCAGGGGGCTCATTCAAGACTTACTCGTACTATTACTCAACAAAAAATAAGAGCTTTAGTTTCGGCTCATCGGGATCGAGGTAGACAAAAGAGAGATTTTCGTCGTTTGTGGATCACTCGGATAAATGCAGTAATTCGAAGCAATAGGGCATACTTTAGTTATAGCAATTTAGTACACAATCTGTACAAGAGGCATTTGCTTCTTAATCGTAAAATACTTGCACAAATAGCTATATTAAATAGGAATTGTCTTTATATGATTTCCAACGAGATCATAAAATAAGGAAATTAGAAAGAAATCCATTGGAATTAAATGGAGTTCCTTGGAGAATGAACCCGGGGAAGGTAGAGTAGAAATTAGTATGATAAAATCATATGAGAAAGTCGTCAAAATGAACAAACACCTTCAATAAAATCATATTTTTCAAACAAAGTATCAATTCGTATTTTAGTTCGGATTGGAATTTTATTTTGATTCAATTGAAGAATTCAGACTATTTCTTTTTTGTTCTAAGACCTGTAGTTCTAGTGGTCGACTCGCTTCTTTCAAATTGTTTCTCATTATTAAGAAAAGGTAATAAAGATAAAATACGAGCCTGTTTGATAGCAATAGTAATTAATCGTTGTTGTTTTAAGGTCAATCTATTCACCCGTCTAGATAATATTTTTCCTTGTTCACTAATAAATCGACTAATTAAACTCATGTTTCTATAATCAATTCGATCCCCCGATTGGATCGGGGGCAAACGCCTACGAAAAGATCGCTTGGATTTCAGAAAGAGTCGTTTGGATTTATCCATGGTTTGTTTATTCCTTATCCCGAAAACCCTAATCCTATTTCAATCGTATAAAAAATTATTTAGAATTAATAAGATTTCTAATAATATTCAATTTTAAATTGATAATTAGAAATGGGATTTATCTTGTTTATCTTTCACTGTGTTCATTAAATAATTTCTTATATATATTATAAGATCTTATATCTATACTCTATAGAATTCTTATATCTATACTCTATAGAATATAGATATATAAGATGTCGTTTTCACCTTCCTTGGGTTGTAGGGCGGGGACGGACACACGAGTGAACGGTTCAATCTATTTCTTTATCTCCCCGTGAATCGTATGTTTGTAACAAAAGGGACAGAATTTTCTCAATTCCAATCGACTGGGCTTATTATGTCGATTCTTTTGAGTAATATATCTGGAAACGCTCTTATTAACACGGTTTCGAACACAACAGGTACATTCCAAAATAACAGTTACTCGGGCATCTTTACCCTTGGCCATGAACCTCCTTTGGATTTGTGATTGACTCAATTCTTCTATTTTCCGATTCGAAACGGACAAAAAAAATAGAAGTTGCAATAAATCAATTATTGTTCAATTAGAGTAATAATAAGTAATATAATTCTTTCTAACTCGATTTAGGATTTAGATAGAAATCACTGTACAGTATTTCATTTTTCTTTTAAGTATATTGTATGATATTATTGCCAGTTACATCTCCATTTCTGTTCTAATTCTATTATTAATTTGAGTCTGGACCCGAGTTCCTTTCTTCACTAGAACGAATCTGCTTTTATTCTTTTTCTAACTTATTCGAAAAAAAAGAAGAGAAGGGAGTTTAGTCACAGATATTGTATCCCTAATCTTCTTCGCCCCTTCCTCTCTCAATAACTAGAAAAAAGGGAATATCAACGCATCCGGAAATAAACGATTGATCTCTATCAATAAACCTGCCAAAGCCGCGAACCATAGAGTACTTATTACTGGTGCCACGGAGAGGTATGTTTTTAGATCTCGCATTTAAAATCCTCCTTCTTTGTTCCTTATTGGAATTTGTAATACAGAATGGGGATACATATATAACCCGAAGTGTATATGGTTATTATATATAATATATAGTTAATTAGATTCTATATAGTGACTGCTTGTATTTGTACGCAAAATCCCTAATTCAAATTGACAATGTACAAGTTGAACCGTACAACGATTCAGTATATATTCCTTTTCTTAAAAGAAAAAATACGACCCTTCTACCCTACCTGAGAATTCTCGTAAAATCTTTCTTTT